AATGCCAGATAGCTGCCAAAAAGCACAACCCAGAAAACACAATATGCGCTCCAGCCACACCTTCATAACTCCAAATACCCGGATTCGTTATAGTCCCCCCCGTGATACTCCAACCGCCCCATGAATTGGTTATTCCTAAACGAGTCATGAAGGGTATAACGAACATACCCTGTCTCCACATTGGATCAAGAACAGGGTCAGAAGGATCAAAAACTGCTAATTCATACAGGGCCATCGAACCGGCCCAACCAGCAACCAAAGCTGTATGCATTATATGAACAGAAAGCAACCGTCCGGGATCATTCAATACAACGGTATGAACACGATACCAAGGCAAACCCATAGAAATACCCCTTTATGAAAGAAAAAAGACACTACGTAACTTTATTGCATTGTAAAAGACTATGACTATGTTATGTACCCCCTATTTAGTGGATTATTTCAACGTAAGGGTTCATATTTGTTCTATTCTGTTGGTAATAATGGAACAATTTTGTTCGTAGGAACAAAGAGAAGCAGATTTATTCTATACTCGATAAGTACCAATACGCAATGGGAGGGTTAATGCCATTTTATATGAGCGAATGTGCCCATACTTGTTTATCATTAGAGGACACTATTTGTCATATTTTTACCGTATTTTTTTCTGACTTTCTCTATTTCTCTTATTTATGAATAAAATAAAATATGATTTAGGATAAAGTACAATATTATAATTATAAAGATAATAAAATAATAAAGATAATAATAGTAGATAAAAATAATAATAAAGGCTTTGTTACGTTTCCACATCAAAGTAAAATATAGTACTTAGTTCTTTTTTCTTTCATTTAATGCCTATTGGTGTTCCAAAAGTACCTTTTCGAAGTCCTGGAGAGGAAGATGCAACTTGGGTTGACATATAGTGCGACTTGTCAGATATATTGGGCCATATGGGATTTTCCCGTTTTCTCCCCACTCGAGATATCCCCTGTTTCGCCCACGAAAGATTAATGGAATCATCAAAAATTTGGAGCGTGAAGTGCAATTAGATCCACTTTTTGGGGGGGATTCGAATTACTATTATCAATTAGAAGATTTTATGGTTGGCTTAGTTGGACTACTACATTGAAGTATCCAGGCTCCGTTTAAAAAAACCAAGTGGTATCTATTTTATATCATAAAGGATTCCTTTTTTAAAAGAAATCTCTTTTTTGTAAGTAGAAGTTATTTCAAACTCTTCTGTTAATCAATCAATTGAGTAATATGCATGAAGCCTTCAACTATTTTACGGAATGCGTGAATTGAAAAAAAAAGAAGGGATAACTAAAAGAAGTGGTAATGGGAGCTTTTGTACTATATGTGCAAATAAAAAAAGGGCGGATCTTTACCCGGAGTAGAGCATAAACCTAAAAAGATTAAAGGGGCCCATTTAAGAACAAGAAAATGACATCGTGATTTGGATTGAATCTCGATGAAAGAATCCATCAATGAAAAGTTAGTTGGATAAGTTTAATGAATTCTTTTTATATTCTAGTTAATAGTTAAGTTATAAGGAAAGGAAGACAAACTCGTGTTTAGTGAAAAATCAAGGAAATCATTATAAGTTAGAAGGAACTTGCTATGAAAAAATAAAAAGTATAGGAATCTACACATTGATTCTTTTGTTTTTTTTTTTTGAACCGTATGCGTCAAAAGGCGCCTGTACGGTTCCGGGGGGATACAATTTGACCCTAATCAACCGACTTTATCGAGAAAGATTACTTTTTTTAGGTCAAGAGGTTGATAGCGAGATCTCAAATCAACTTATTGGTCTTATGATATATCTCAGTATGGAGAATGATACCCAAGATCTGTATTTGTTTATAAACTCTCCTGGCGGATGGGTAATACCGGGGGTGGCTCTTTATGATACTATGCAATTTGTACAACCAGATGTACAGACAATATGCATGGGATCAGCCGCTTCAATGGGATCTTTTATCCTGGTCGGAGGAGAAATTACCAAACGTCTAGCATTCCCTCACGCTTGGCGCCAATGAGGCTTTTATTTGAGAGAAAAAAGAAGACTATGCCTTCGCCATATGAAATATGAATATTTAAGTAATAATAGCATGGCACTTTGAATTCGATATAAGAAATTTTGTTTTCAAAACATTAGATTATGTATCGAGAGAGTAATATGAGAAAAAGGTATTTCCTATTTTATTATCGGAAGTCCAGTTCAGCGTCACAAACTTTTTTCACACCAGAGGTCTCTTAACAATATTTATAGTATAGAGCGAAAAAAAAAAAAGATTCTTTTTTCCTTAGTTTATTTGATCAAACAAAAAAGCAACCTTGGGATTGCTGAATGACAGACAAATCACAGACAAACAAAAAAATATAATAAATATAGAAAGCAACGGAGCCATCATAGTATTTTTGAATTCCTCCGAAAAGAAGGGTGGTAAGTTGATCATTTACCGATCGGGGTCTGATCGATCCTATTTTTTTGAAGGTAAGGGTCAATTTTATTGTAGAGCCGTATGCAATGCATAATGCCCGTACGGTTGTTCGATTCTATCTTTTTTCTTGTTATTCTTTTATCTTTCTTTTATCTTCCCCTCATCATGCGAAATAGAGAAACCTTTTTTATCTTATATCACCAGGGTAATGATCCATCAACCCGCTGGTTCTTTTTCTGAAGTAGCAACGGGAGAATTCATCCTGGAAGTGGGAGAACTGCTGAAACTACGTGAAACCCTGACAAGGGTTTATGTACAAAGAACGGGGAAACCCTTCTGGGTTGTATCCGAAGACATGGAAAGAGATATTTTTATGTCAGCAACAGAGGCCCAAGCTTATGGAATTGTTGATCTTGTAGCGGTTGAATGACAATAAATAGCCTGAATTTCGCGTCAATTCGTGATTTAAAATGAACCCTGCCGCGTTTAATATTCTATGACTTTTATTTATTTACTATCTATTGATTAATGATTCTATTGATCTATCGATTCTATTCTATTGAATAAAAGTCATTCATAATCATACGGTTAGGATCGATCTAAACCAGCCCATTATGTATATGATTCAACATGCCAACGATTAAACAACTTATTAGAAATACAAGACAGCCAATCAGAAATGTCACAAAATCCCCCGCGCTTCGGGGATGCCCTCAGCGTCGAGGAACATGTACTAGGGTGTATGTGCGACTCGTTCAGATCATAAACTAGAACAAAGGAAAGAGAACAATGTTCGAATATCAATGATCAAATAGGATAGAACGGAAAAACAAACTACATTTACTATCTAAAAATAAGAAAATGGGGTCATATCCCTTTTATTGTGTATGAAATTTATGGTTTCTATTGGTGTAAAACCACTCACCTCAATTCAAGATGAGAAGTAATTCTCCATTGGTAGCAAATGGTTATCCATTAAGCGGAGGAAATCTTAGTAACATAGACCCCTCTTGCAAGAACGGACTAACAGGGTCAGCTACCCAGCCAACTTTCATAATTAAATACCGTTACTGTATAGGTAGAGCTCGTTGTGAAAGACCTATTACTGGATAATTCATGGGTAGAGCCGAAGAATGTGAACTATACAAGTTAGCAATAACATTGATTAAATGAAGTAAGGGCTCCGGTGTATAGAGAAGACCTCACCGTTTAAGAAGTAACCATAGAAACGATGGAATCCACTATTTAGTTATCATTGCTATTTTTTTTAACCTAGTATAGTACAATTTCGTATTTCGAGGTGAAATGCCTATAAAAAAATAAAAAATTGTGGTTGGGAAGGTTATAGTAGCGAAAGCCATTGGAATTTTTAGTTTATACATTGGAAAAATCCGTTTTGTTATTAATATACTAGGAAAGGGGCAAAAGAATAACTGAAAGAAAGGAAATCTATTAGTTATTCGTTAAAGTTTCATTTATTCAATGACCAGAATTAGACGGGGATATATCGCTCGGAGACGTAGAACAAAAATTCGTTTATTTGCATCAAGCTTTCGGGGGGCTCATTCAAGACTTACTCGAACTATTACTCAACAAAAAATAAGAGCTTTGGTTTCGGCTCATCGGGATAGGGATAGGCAAAAAATAAACTTTCGTCGTTTGTGGATCACTCGAATAAATGCAGCAATTCGTGAAAGGGGGGTATGCTATAGTTATAGTAGATTAATAAATGATCTGTACAAGAGACAGTTGCTTCTTAATCGTAAAATACTTGCACAAATAGCTATATCAAATAGGAATTGTCTTTATATGATTTCCAATGAGATCATAAAAGAAGTAGGTTGGAAAGAATCCACCGGTTAAACGGAGTTGCCCGGAGAATGAACTCCGGGAAGATCGAATAAAAATGAATAGAATTAGAATATGATAAAATATCAGAAAGTAGTCAAAATAAATATGAATCAACACGTTCAATAAAAAATTTTATTCTTCCCAGATTATTCTTTTTTTTCTTACGACACGAGACTTCAATCCGGATTCTTGGATTTTTCCAACAAAAAAGAAATCCGCGTTTGAGTTCGGATGGGCATTTGAATTCAAGTGAAGAAAGAGTAAACCTATCTTTTTCTGGCTCTAAGACTGGGAGTTCTGGTGGTCGACTCGGTTCTTTCAAATTGTTTCTCATTATTAAGAAAAGGTAACAAAGATAAAATACGAGCTTGTTTTATAGCAATAGTAATTAATCGTTGTTGTTTCAAGGTCAATCTATTCACTCGTCTAGATAATATTTTTCCCTGTTCACTAATAAATCGACTAATTAAACTCATGTTTTTATAATCAATTCGATCCCCCGATTGGATCGGGGGCAAACGCCTACGAAAAGATCGCTTGGATTTAAGAAAAGTTCGCTTAGATTTTTCCATGGTTTGGTTAGTTTATTTCTTATCCCTAAAATCCTATTTCAGCCGTATCTTTTATTAGAATAAATAAATAGGATTTGGTTTGTTTATAATTATCTTTAACTATGTTAAATATGTTATATATATAATGTCATTTTTGCCCTTTCCTTGTAAGAAAGATAAGGGCGCCGGTGCTCGGTTCGTTCGATCTATTTCTTTATCTCCCCATGAATCGTATGTTTGTTACAATATGGACAGAATTTTAGCAACTCCAATCGATTAGGCGTATTGTGCCGGTTCTTTTGAGTAATATATCTGGAAATCCCCGTTGATTCCTTATTAACACCGTTTCGAACACAAGCGGTACATTCCAAAAGAACCGGTATTCGCACATCTTTACCCTTAGCCATGAACCTCCTTTGGATTTTTCATTTACTCAACTCTTCCTTTTTCAATTCGAAACGAAAAAGAAGAAAGGAAGGAAAAAATTTGTAACTAGCTATCCTCTTATGCAAGATTTCATTACAATCAATATAGGAAATACGATAGAAAGATTTCTAAACTATATTTCAACAGTACAGTATTTCATATAATTATCGTCTAGAATACGCTTTCCCTAGAACCAGAGTTTGTATTCGACTTCCATAGAAATTTAATACATAGAAATTCATATTAATTTAATTCCAACCTGAACCCGACTCTCACAGCTGTTGAATGTAATATTCTTTCTCTTTCCTCCCTTTTTCTAGGGAAAAAAGAGAAAAGAAGGGGCTTTATTTAATTGTATCTCTAATCTTCTTTATTCCTTCCCACGTCAATAACTAGAATGAAAAAAAGGGGAACGTCAACGCATCCGGGAAAAAACGATTAATCTCTATCAATAAACCTGCCAAAGAACCGAACCATAGAGTACTTAGTACCGGTGCCACGGAAAGATATGTTTTTAGATCTCGCATTGAAAAACCTCCTTTTATAGTAATACATACATAAGATAATACATATTGAAATGTACAATCATCCAGTAAATAAGATTTACTTTTTGTTAAATACAGAAAAAACGTCCTTTTCTTCCCCACTATTCCCCAAAAAGACTCGTTTATTTTTCCTAGGGGTTCCAGAAGTATTTTACTATTATTATATGTTAAATGAGACCAAAAAGGCGAAATGGACATAAAAATTCTAGATTTTAATAGAGGCAATAACGATGTGGAAAACAAGACAGGAATTCTCTACAATGACACTGTAGACCAATGGAAGGGATGTAGCGCAGCTTGGTAGCGCGTTTGTTTTGGGTACAAAATGTCACGGGTTCAAATCCTGTCATCCCTACCTATTACTGCTCCTTTGAGCAGTAACGAGGGATTTTTTGAGATCAATTCACGTTGGACATATCATATAGAATCTTTTATTCTTATGATGATACTATATGTGTATGCATACAAGATGTATTGGGGCCGATCCTTTTCTTTACAGTCTTTTCTTTTATGAGAAGAAAGCGCTCTTAGTTCAGTTCGGTAGAACGTGGGTCTCCAAAACCCGATGTCGTAGGTTCAAATCCTACAGAGCGTGATTTGTATCTTCTTCGATGGAATTTGACTGAAACACTAACTGGAACAGCAATCTTTATTTGACCTCCTGGATATTAAAGAAAGGAGGAGGTCAATCAAAAAAAGAGATGTTAATTAATCAAAGGTCTAACTGATCGCCACGCCTGTATTGTAAATAGGCAGTTACAAATAATCCAGCCAAAGTAATAGGAATTAGACCTAACACAATTCCAAATAGAAAAACTTCAATCATTTCAATTTGTTTGAAAGGAGAAAAAAGAGGTAATATCTATACCTAAATATTAATCCGAATTACCATGAATCTCAATGACCAAGAATTGGCAATTAACGGGGTAAAAATACACAGAAGTTCGCGGAAAGATTTTGCGCAATTAATTTCAAATAAGTCGTATCTTGCTCAGACCAATAAATAGAGCTGAGGCTATAGTTAAAGCCGTTAGTAGAAAACCGAAATAACTAGTTATGGTAGGCATCAAGGAGCTAAATGAAATATGGTCTTTTTATACATATGTTTATAAAAAAGCACTTACCTGAGTTTCCTTTTTTGCAAAATAGGAGAAAAAACCAATTGAAAGTTTTTGAGTCATCTATCATTATAGACAGCACTAACAAGGATAAAGTCACAACTATATAAAAAAATTGATTCATCGTCTGTAACATCTACCCATACCGCGTTTGCAATCAGCAAATGCATTCTTGGATCATTTTTCAATTCAACTTATAAACGAATAATAAGAACTGGGTAGTGTAATTTCGTTTTAAAATAAAACTAACTCTTTTCCAATCATTATGGAATCAAATTAGAAAATTATTCCTATTTTTATCATTTGTTTTTTTTTATCATTTGTTTTATTGGATCGAATCTATATATTTTAGAGCGAACATTAATCTTATAAAACTTTTACTTTCATTTTAACTAATTAGATTCCGTAATGAGTTCACTCATATAATATCTTAAATATCTTGAATGAATGAGAACAAAAAGTTATCACATGATCACTCAAAAAAATAGGTGTTTTGGTTCAACTATATTCTAAGACTAGTAATTTCTATTTTCTTTTGCTTTAGAAGTTCTATTTTGTATTTTTCATATATATATTAGAAATG